ATACCGAGGACTTAGAGACTCTCCTGAGTCCCTATAGAAAGTATCTTCAGCCCTTTCCACAACCACTAATTCGATTTTCCGTGGGGCTATCCAATCGAATTCAGGACCCGGTAATTAAACACTCCATTAGTAGTGGAAGGGAATCAATAAATCTTTATATGAGAGCCCTTCCACCACTCATCTGTCCTTGAATCCTAGAGGCAAGGATTTAGAGCACTTTAGCTTTCGAGAGCCAAACTTCCAGATGTTTCGAACCAAGCAAGCAAGTCTCAAGAGTCCTTTTACTTTGTTTGCTTCTGCTGGGGAAAAATTCAGCGAGTTATATCAGCAAAACGAAATAAGAGATTTCGAGTTTTTTCTTGATCAGGCGACACCCGGATTTGAACTGGGGAAAAAGGATTTGCAGTCCCCCGCCTTACCGCTCGGCCATGCCGCCAAAATGTATGATACCCTACAAAATAGATGAAAAAAGTCTCCCTTTGTTTGCGTCGAGTGGGGGATTCCGAAACTTCTTTTTTTATTGGACTTGCATCTTGAATCCCGTTTTCTTAAATTTCACCCCTGCCCGAAAAGAAAAAAATCCTTCGTTTTTTGGATTGGATCCATCCCTTCGGTTGTATGTATAGTATCTCAAAAACGAAATATCGAAAGATTTTCTCTCTCTTTTTTATATTGATATTGAAAAATTGAAAAACCAAATGTGGTTTTTCAGTCCCAAAAGCCAAAATTTAGGACAAATTGGAACCATTAACTATTAAATTGGACTGTAAATTCATGAACGATTCTTGGATTTGAATCCAAAATTGTCTTTTCTTAATCCTAATTCTAATTATATAAGAAAATCCAAATTGATACATAACTAATCAGTATTGATTCTTTTCCATAAAAAAAAATACTTTCCAATTTCCATTATAACAGCAAATAGAAGTATATGTAAACCCCAGAACATAAATTGTTATACAAATATCTAATTGGATATCATATCTATATATGATGACTATAGAGAATTATTAGTAAATTGTAGTGCTTCAATTTTTCATTCAATAGATGGAATAGAAAATGGAAATTTTGATATAGCACGCGCTGTCCCGAATAGAACTTAAATAAAGGAGGAAACATAGATAGCTATCTACACATGGTTAATAAATACAAACTTTATTACTATGTTACGCCCTTCAATCGTATTCTACTAAAAAAATAAAAAAAGGTAAAATCAAAGTATCTCTCTTTTATGCGAATCATTTGTTGAACAATAGAATCCATGAAAAAGTTAAGTGCTAAAAAAATATCAACTCTATATTTTTGATGATTATAATGTCTTTATATCATCGAACAGATGAAATCCGAATCCATTTCTTTTTCTGGTACCCAATCGGATTAGAGTATGTAATATCATAATAATGGTAGAAATGGAATCACTTTTTTTTTGATATTCTATCCAAAACTCCATAAGCCTAAGTGGCATTTATTAATTCCTTTCGATTTTCTATCTGTTCCAAATTCCAATTTGAATAGAAAATTTTCTTTATTCCTCCGTTCATATGCATTTCATACATTCCATATACGGGGTGAGTAAAATTTCATGTGATTCAGTAAACAAAATAGAAATTCCATCATTGCGAAATCAATCCATATGATTTGATGAAGAATGGGTCAATAATGGAATTTTTTGAGAAAAGGGAAATTCAAAATGCTCGGGGATGGAAATGAGGGAATGTCTACAATACCTGGGTTTAATCAGATACAATTTGAAGGATTTTGTAGATTCATTGATCAGGGCTTAACAGAAGAACTTTATAAGTTTCCAAAAATTGAAGATACAGATCAAGAAATTGAATTTCAATTATTTGTGGAAACATATCAATTGGTAGAACCTTTGATAAAAGAAAGAGATGCTGTATATGAATCACTCACATATTCTTCTGAATTATATGTATCCGCGGGATTAATTTGGAAAACCAGTAGGGATATGCAAGAACAAACTCTTTTTATTGGAAACATTCCTTTAATGAATTCCCTAGGAACTTCTATAGTAAATGGAATATACAGAATTGTGATCAATCAAATATTGCAAAGTCCCGGTATCTATTACCGGTCAGAATTGGACCATAACGGAATTTCGGTCTATACCGGGACCATAATATCAGATTGGGGAGGAAGATTAGAATTAGAGATTGATCGAAAAGCAAGGATATGGGCTCGTGTGAGTAGGAAACAGAAAATATCTATTCTAGTTCTATCATCAGCTATGGGTTCGAATCTAAGAGAAATTCTAGAGAATGTTTGCTATCCTGAGATCTTCTTGTCTTTCCTGAATGATAAAGAGAAAAAAAAAATTGGGTCAAAAGAAAATGCCATTTTGGAGTTTTATCAACAATTTGCTTGTGTAGGCGGAGATCCGGTATTTTCTGAATCCTTATGTAAGGAATTACAAAAAAAATTCTTTCAACAAAGATGTGAATTAGGAAGGATTGGTCGACGAAATATGAATCGGAGACTA